ATCGCATTATGGCAGGGTAACGTTTCACAGTTTAATGAATCTTCCACTTATTTGATGGGATGGTTAAGAGATTATCTATGGTTAAACTCTTCACAACTTATCAACGGATATAACCCTTTTGGTATGAATAGTTTATCAGTTTGGGCGTGGATGTTCTTATTTGGACATCTTGTTTGGGCTACTGGATTTATGTTCTTAATTTCCTGGCGTGGATATTGGCAAGAATTGATTGAAACTTTAGCATGGGCTCATGAACGCACACCTTTGGCTAATTTAATTCGATGGAGAGATAAACCGGTAGCTCTTTCCATTGTGCAAGCAAGATTGGTTGGATTAGCCCATTTTTCTGTAGGTTATATATTCACTTACGCGGCTTTCTTGATTGCCTCTACATCGGGCAAATTTGGTTAATTCTTATGTGTTATATCCTCGATAATATCATTTCTTTCGATGCAGAAGGGGGTCCGCCTTCTTATATTTCTACTATTTCTACATCTAGGATCCGACTTTTATCATTGATACTAATAGGAAGAACCGAACCATTATGGCAAGAAAAGGTTTAATTCAGAGGGAAAAGAAGAGGCAAAAATTGGAACAAAAATATCATTTGATTCGTCGATCCCCCAAAAAAGAAATAGGTAAAGTTCCATTGTTGAGTGAGAAATGGGAAATTCACGGAAAGTTACAATCCCCACCGCGTAATAGTGCACCTACACGTCTTCATCGACGTTGTTTTTCAACCGGAAGACCGAGAGCTAACTATCGAGACTTTGGGTTATCCGGACGCATACTTCGTGAAATGGTTCATGCATGTTTGTTGCCTGGAGCAACAAGGTCAAGTTGGTAAGCATTAAAATATCGTTTCATTTTTTATATTCATTTCGAGGAGCCCCTTTACCATTCTGTATAAATAGGCTATTCTATTTGTACCAATATGGTAGAGGGGTGTACTCAATCCTTCTTTGTCCATTAGTTCCCAGTCCCTCTCTTCGTCGCGGGGTAGAGCAGCTTGGTAGCTCGCAAGGCTCATAACCTTGAGGTCACGGGTTCAAATCCCGTCTCCGCAACATTTTTTTTTGACAAAAAATGGAGGTTTGACTCCGGTAACTAGTAATTAATTACTATTTTTTTCTTTTTATTTTGGGGTGGGCAGGAGGAAAAGAAGGGAATAGTATAGAAGTGAAGAGGATAGAACCACTCTACTATCACTGTCAACTATACTTAATTCTTTATCCTATTAAAAAAAAAATGAACCCATTACCCTGGGCGGATAGCGGGGATCGAACCCGCATCTTCTCCTTGGCAAAGAGAAATTTTACCATTCAACTATATCCGCTTGTTCTTGATACACAATGGATGGGCCATATTTGTGCAGAGTTAGATCAGATACTCCTTTGTCTTTCAGAGTAATTGCAAAATGCTTATTTTCATTTAATAAAATTTATTTTCATTTAATAAAAAATGAATTTAGATTCTTTATAAATTATTAAAAATATTAATAGTAATTAGAATAATATCAAATTTGAATTGTATAAAATTAGATAGTATTCTAATAGAAATACTATATATAGTTAACAATAACTATATAGTGAAATTAGAATATATAAATTTAAAATTATAATCATTCAATTTTAATAATAATAAAATTAGTTATTATCAAAAAAATATTATTATCAAAATAGTATTCTAAATATTATAGAAAATTTCTACTATTTATAAATAATAATATATTATAAATATAAATAAATAGTATAATAAAATTATTTAATTAATATATATATATTTTTTAATTTCATTTTTAAATAGTTAAATATAAGAAGTTTGTTTGACCCCTCCCTTTCATTTTTTTTTCTTTATTTGCATTTTGGGGACTTATATTTCATTTTAATGTGTCTCACAACCTGAAAATGAAAGAATTAGGAGGGGATCATTTCATTTTTGGATCTAAATAGAACAAATAGGTTCAAGAGATGAGAGAATTAAGGATACCCACCAAAAAGACTAATCCAATCCATAATGATGTACCGGAAAATACAACATTTTTGTTATTTGACCAACCATCAGGAGAAGCAAATACAACAGGTACACTAATCAGTAAGATTGCTGAAGTAGCAATTAATGCAAAAACAGCCAATTGGAAAGCAATAGTCATCTTTCTAATCCTCCAATCTATCAACAAAAGAAACTATATACCATTTGATCCCTTTATTGGTATCGGCCAAAATTTCTAATAAAACGTATCATAGAGGGATTTTACCACGAATCTATTAATGCTGTATGACTTATTAGCACCTTTTACCACCTTATTAAATTAAGGCATGAGATCAAGGGAAAGGTATTTTTTTTTTTTACTTCATTAAAAGAGGCCCGCCAGATCATTATCTATATATATACAGATCGATAGCTAGACCCATAGGATCGCACCGGATATCTTTATATATATAGGTCGTAATGGTATCAACTCATATATCCATGTTCTATTCGTTAGAAAAAAAAAAAA